GATCAAAAAAAAACACTCAAATCATAACAGAAAAATGCATTGTGGAAGAATCGATAGTTTCTTTTTTAATTCGGTAAAATATAACAAGAAAAAGAATGTAAATAGCCTTTCTTCTTTTTGTTGTTGCTTGAATATAAAATATTCAATTGAATATAATAATATAATAAAAAAAGTCTTTTTGTTTTCAAATCTGATATCAGATAAATCATTATTTATCTATAATTCGTTGGAACAGAAAAAAGGAGCCCGGCTAGGTACTGACCAGGCCGGGCCATGAGAATAAGAAGGGCCTTTCGAACAAAATCAACACAAAGAGGTCTTGCTTATTTTTTTTTTAGTTCGATTGTTGGCACGGTCGAGCCCATCTTTTAGATAAAGGAAATTCCTGATTTGTGGATCTCTCTCTCTCTATGTGGATCTCTCTCTCTCTATATATATAATAGAATAGAGAAAGAAGAGAGAGAAAGAAGAAAGAAGAGAGAGAAAGAAAGACTCCTTACATTATGTGTAATGTAGTAATTATCTTTTTCAATTGGGAGAGATGGCTGAGTGGACTAAAGCGTCGGATTGCTAATCCGTTGTACGAGTTATTCGTACCGAGGGTTCGAATCCCTCTCTTTCCGTTTCCGTTGATGACTTGATTTATTTTTTTTTCAAATTTTGAAAATCTTAGTGAAACGCGTGGAATAGATAAAATCCTAAGAAAATTTGAAAATTAACCAAGGAAAACCCTTTGTATTTTATTCTTCACGTCCAGGATTACGCCCCGGATCATTAGATAGGAATCCAAAGATAAATAGAGAAACAAAAAATATCACTACGGTATAAACGAAGAGTTTCAGAGTAAGCATTACAGAATCTCCAAGATGATTTTTTGGAAAAAAAAAAAGAGAATAGATCTTCCATTTTTCTACCACATATCCTATTTTGACACCAAGAAATGAGGTTTTTTTTCTAGAAATGCATTGTCCAAATTCATTTGTTTTTCATTAACAAAAATTTGCGTTTATATCCAAATTAGATATTGTGGGAGACCCTAATAGGGTTAGGGTCTTTCACTGGAAAAGGGTCAAAAATAAAATGAGGAAATGGGGGTAAGCCTGATTTATATTTATGGCGACTATCCACGAATTTCAGTGTGCGAATCGAGGGTTCATACTCTAAAACCTATCTGATTTTATCAATTGTTAGCATTTTTTCTCGAGGAAATCGTGCATTTTCTAGGATATTATTATTCAGGATCTCATCGAAAACTTACAGCAGCTTGCCAAACAAAAGCTAAGAGAAAAAAAAGCACAGGTATGACTGGCATAACATCTACGATTGGATTCAAAAAAGCATAGGCTTCGGGCAATTTGCCGAAGAAAAAACTACTCGAATAAAGGGGAGAATTAATACAAATACAGATCAAACTAACGATATTAAGCATAACAGACATTTTGTTCTTGGAGATAATTGCATTTTGATTGAGTTTTTGATATAAGGAAAAAGAAAGTAAGTAAGGTACACAAAAAATCCTTCTTTTTCTTTGAATCCACCCAATCAAAAATCCTCCAATTCTCAAAGGAGAATAGAAGAAATCATACTTTCATACAATATCTTAATTGAATTCTATGTAATGATCAATAAATTAAGTTCAATTCTATATCTATATGTATCAAAATCCTAGTACCAATCTATTCTATAGATATTTGGACTGGAGTTGACAAACAACCAATACCAATATTATTGTTTCTTAGTGTCGATTAGAAATCGAAATGGGGCGTGGCCAAGTGGTAAGGCAACGGGTTTTGGTCCCGCTATTCGGAGGTTCGAATCCTTCCGTCCCAGGGCAGATCCATTTTTGATGCTCCATTATTCCCATAGAAAGAAGTAGGGGAGTGGATAGGAGTTAATCCATATTAATTTAAACATCTGTGTCTGTTCGAATTTCATTAACAAATGATCAAGTTCCATATTATATAGAAATATGTTATGGAGCCAATGTTTTTTCTTTGAATCTCATTTGATTTAGGTATTTCGTGTTTGTTTGACTCTAATGAAAAATTGGAAATCGATGTAACAATTGAGGCAGGGGTGATTTATCCTATCCCTTTTATTCATATTCACTTTATGACAAGAGTCGATTATTGAAATATTACTCAACCCCATGTTAAACCAAATACATATCAATCATATAATATAATCATATAAAATGAGGAAATGTTTAGCTTATATGGTGTATGTATCGTTATGGTGTATGTATCGTTCTATTTCAATGACAATAATTTTTGGGTTTTTGTGAAAAAGATTTGTAATCCTTCAATTTTTGAAACTGAAATTATAGATATTCTATATTATAGAATATCTATAACAGTGACAACTGTTCAGTCTATCTGATAGATACGAAAACCCTTCCCTATTTTTTTCGATTTTGATTTTCGTAATCAGATGAAAAGAATAAAGATTCAAATCTTAACTTACATCATTTTTTTATACATCTCATGAAAAAAAAATGGATTTCTTTCTTCTTTTCTTTGATCTATTTAAAATAGAAATTTTCAATTAAATCAAATTTAATAATGATGTCTAAATAGGAAACTTTTTCAATTTCAATTAGAAAGATTTTTTTTTTTTTAATATTTTTAATGATTCCTTGTACGTGGAATCTTTGAAAAAGTAGGAAATCGTTTAATCTATCCTATTGAGTCACTTGAAGATGCAGATTCAAAAAGTTATTCGTTTCTCTATTTCTTTACTATTATATATATATTATTTATATATTATTATATTATTTAATTATATTATTTATGTATGTTTATGTTCAAAAATATGTTAAAAATGCTGCCTTGCTAAGACTTTTTCAGAAAAATCGTTCCACATATCATATATTCATATATAGAAGAAAAAGTCTAGATTACGATGTCTATGGACAGCTGAACCAATGACTATTCATGATTCCATAATTGAATCAATTCCATACCGGTTCCAAATTAGAGGAATGTTATGGTAAAACTTCGTTTGAAACGATGTGGTAGAAAGCAACGTGCGACTTGAAGGACACGATCCGTTGTGGATTTTTACATCCACCATTTTCGATTTGTCTAGGAATGAGGGTGCTCTTGGCTCGACATTGTTTGTTCTGTTACACCTGAACCCTTCGTTTTTTGTTGGGTTGTAAATAGTCCACGATGGAGCTCGAATAGAAAGTATTAATTCATTTCTCGGGGGCAAGGATCTAGGGTTAATGCCAATCAATTGGAACAACTTCGTAAATATATGGAACATATATAGAAATCGAAAGGATCCAATTCGAGCAAGTTTCCAATTCAAAAGCAAAACTAGTTGAAATTGATCCAAATTTTTCGATTCAAAGTGTATCACGCAGGAATCAACTGTCCATAGGATTCTTTGATAGAAAGAAATCAAAAAAGGGTATGTTGCTGCCATTTTGAAAGGATTAAGAAGCACCGAAGTAATGTCTAAACCCAATGATTCAAAATAAGGATAAAGGATCTAAGAACAAGGAAACACCTTTTTAATTGTCTCGATAGTCTCAATAACTGGATCAGACTAAAGAATCCAAATAGATGAAATAGTTTAAACGAGACAAACAAAAGGGAGTAAAGACTACTCAATAAATGAAATTGACTAAAGATTTTTCCTTTGAGCTATTTGAGAGTTATCTAACTTGAGTTATGAGTACGAATGGTTTCTTTTTCATTTTCAGGAAGAAAAAAAGACTGAAATCATAGTCTAATTGATTTTATAGGCCCATTTGTCATTTAATTTATTAGAATTGCATACATAGACAAAACTTCGAATCAAATCATTTTTTCTTGAGCCGTACGAGGAGAAAACTTCCTATACGGTTCTAGGGGGGGTATTGTTCATCTACATCTATCCCAATGAGCCGTCTATCGAATCGTTGCAATTGATGTTCGATCCCGAAGAGAAGGAAAAGATCTTAGAAAAGTGGGCTTTTATGATCCAATGAAGAATCAAACTTATTTAAACGTTCCTGTTATTCTATATTTCCTTGAAAAAGGTGCTCAACCCACAGGAACTGTTCAGAATCTTTTAAAGAAAGCGGAAGTTTTTAAGGAACTTCCGTCTAATCAAATGAAATTCAATTAAAGAAATACCGGGGGGGGGGTAGCGACTTGTATATAACTTTGTCTAATTTTTCTCTACTTGTTTTTTTTGACCCCCCCCCCTTTTTTTTTTCTGCTGTATTCGTATTTATTTATCATTGTTTCCGTCGAATCCGATGGTCTAGAACGACAAAACCTTAGTTTATTGATCTTATAAGTATAAAATTCGGACATTTCCTTTAATTGTGTGGTTTTCATTGGAACTCGACTAACCAACAAGGAATCCACTTTGCTTATTCCACTTAGATTGATGAAATACATTATGGACTAAAAAATCCGATATTTTTTTTGAATTCTTCCGTTTATACTTTTTCTATCTATGTAGATTAGATATGTTTTGAATATTATTGCATTGTTAAATTGAAATTCAAAGAATTTCAAAAAAGATTTCAATGCAATTTCTTTTTTCCACTGTATTCTTTTCTCAACATTTATATTGACAACAGTGTATTGAACAAATATAATTCATCGTGATAAGTGAACCGGGTCTATTTATTTTTGTCCCATAGTTTTTTTACTTTATCTTATTCAAATGATGCTTTCTTTGATACAAGAGGTTTTTTTCATTGAAAAAAAAGGTAGATAACATAAGAGATGCTCTATCAATTTTGACAATTCTGTATATTTTTTTCTTTTATCTGATAATTTCTTGTATTTTCATCTAATCAATTCATTTTTATGTTTCGAATCCATTAGAAAATCTGTTTTTTTTTTTAGATTTGTTAGCTCAATGGTTTGATTAGCTCGTATAATCTCTTTTCTCTTTGTTGAAATTCAATTTCATTGATTTTGATTCTGATTGTATCTATACACCCTTTGTTGAAGTTTTGTTTAATCTATATTTTCTTCGGGTTGCTAACTCAACGG